GCTAGCGTAGCTTAACCAAAGCAGAGTACTGAAGATGCTAAGATGGGCCCTGAAAAGTCCCGCAGGCACAAAAGCTTGGTCCTGACTTTACTAACAACTCTGATCAAACTTACACATGCAAGTATCCGCATCCCAGTGAAAATGCCCCCCGCCCCCCGTCCGGAAATAGGGAGTTGGTATCAGGCACACAAATTTGTAGCCCATGACACCTAGCTTTGCCACGCCCCCAAGGGAATTCAGCAGTGATAAACATTAAGCCATAAGTGAAAACTTGACTTAGTCATGATCTAAAGAGTCGGTAAAACTCGTGCCAGCCACCGCGGTTATACGAGAGACCCAAGTTGTTAGCCAACGGCGTAAAGGGTGGTTAGAACTATAAACAACAAACTGAGACCGAACACCTTCAAGGCTGTTATACGCTTCCGAAGCAACGAAGAACAATAACGAAAGTAGCCTCACTAATTCGAACCCACGAAAGCTAGGACACAAACTGGGATTAGATACCCCACTATGCCTACCCCTAAACACGATATGAAACTACGTACATATCCGCCTGGTTACTACGAGCATTAGCTTAAAACCCAAAGGACTTGGCGGTGCTTTAAAACCATCTAGAGGAGCCTGTTTTAAAACCGATACTCCCCGTTCAACCTCACCCCTCCTTGTTTTAACCGCCTATATACCACCGTCGTCAGCCTACCCTGTGAAGGACAAATAGTAGACAAAATTGGCACAGCCAAAAACGTCAGGTCGAGGTGTAGCGAATGGAGGGGGACAAAATGGGCTACATTCTCTGCCTAGAGAACACGAAAGATGTGCTGAAATGCACACCCGAAGGAGGATTTAGCAGTAAGCAAGAAATAGAGTGTCATGCTGAAACCGGCTATGAAGCGCGCACACACCGCCCGTCACTCTCCCCAAACTCTTAATTTAAAAATAACTAATAAGCCACCAAAAGAAAAGGGGAGGCAAGTCGTAACATGGTAAGTGTACCGGAAGGTGCACTTGGAAAAACCGGAGCATAGCTTACAGCTTAAAGCACCTCCCTTACACCGAGTTGACGCCCGTGCAAATCGAGCTGCCCCGACACCTAACAGCTAGCCCCCACCCCACCCACAACAAACCACTATAAATACCCCCTAAGATACTTAACTAAACAAAACAAATCATTTTACCACCCCAGTATAGGAGATAGAAAAGGAACTAGGAGCTATAGATAAAGTACCGCAAGGGAACGCTGAAAGAGAAATGAAATAACCCAGTAAAGTAAAAAAAAGCAGAGATTACACCTCGTACCTTTTGCATCATGATTTAGCTAGTATAATTAGGCAAAGAGCACTTTAGTCTAACACCCCGAAACTGAATGAGCTACTCCAAGACAGCCTTTATAGGGCACATCCGTCTCTGTGGCAAAAGAGTGGAAAGAGCTTTGAGTAGAGGTGATAAACCTACCGAGTTCAGTTATAGCTGGTTGCCCGAGAACTGAGTATAAGCTCAGCCTTTTGGCTTCTTAACTCCATAACTATTTATATTAACCCGACTTTAAGAAACCAAAAGAGTTAATCAAAGGGGGTACAGCCCCTTTGATACAAGAAACAACTTTTAACAGGAGGATAAGGATTATAAAAAATTAAGGCACCGCGCTTAAGTAGGCTTAGAAGCAGCCATCACAAGAAAGCGTTAAAGCTCTAGCACATTCCTGCCACAAATACCAATAAAACACTCCTAACCCCTTCCCCTACCGGGCTTTTCTATGCTTCCATAGAAGAAATTATGCTAAAATGAGTAATAAGGGGCCGACCCCCTCCAAGCACAAGTGTACATCAGAACGAACCCCCACCGAAATTCAACGGACCCAACCAAAGAGGGAAATAAATATTAAACTCACAACAAGAAAAACATTTAACACTTCTCCGTTACCCCTACACTGGTGTGCCAAATAGGAAAGACTAAAAGAAAAAGAAGGAACTCGGCAAACTCAAAGCCTCGCCTGTTTACCAAAAACATCGCCTCTTGCTTCAGTGAATAAGAGGTCACGCCTGCCCTGTGACTATATGTTTAACGGCCGCGGTATTTTGACCGTGCAAAGGTAGCGCAATCACTTGTCCTTTAAATGTGGACCTGTATGAATGGCATAACGAGGGCTTAGCTGTCTCCTTTCTCAAGTCAATGAACTTGATCTCCCCGTGCAGAAGCGGGGATAAAACCATAAGACGAGAAGACCCTATGGAGCTTTAGACAAAAAACAGCCCCTGTCAATAAACCCTAAATAAAGGAAATAAACCTAGTGACCCTGTTTTAATGTCTTTGGTTGGGGCGACCGCGGGGTAACAAAAAACCCCCATGTGGAATGAAAACACCCTTTTTAAAACCAAGAGTCACCACTCTAGGATACAGAACATCTGACCAATAATGATCCGGCTAAAGCCGATTAACGAACCGAGTTACCCTAGGGATAACAGCGCAATCCTCTTTTAGAGTCCATATCGACAAGAGGGTTTACGACCTCGATGTTGGATCAGGACATCCTAATGGTGCAGCCGCTATTAAAGGTTCGTTTGTTCAACGATTAAAGTCCTACGTGATCTGAGTTCAGACCGGAGTAATCCAGGTCAGTTTCTATCTATGAAGTACCTTTTTCCAGTACGAAAGGACCGAAAAAGAGGGGCCAATGTCCAAACAAGCCCCACTCTCACTTGCTGAATCCAGCTCAAGCAAATAAGAGAGTACAAAACTGAGTCAAAGAACATGACATGTTAGTGTGGCAGAGCCCGGTATTGCAAAAGCCTTAAACCCTTCGAACAGAGGTTCAACTCCTCTCCCTAACTATGACTACAATACTAATTACCCATTTAATTCACCCCCTGACTATTATTGTCCCCGTTCTACTAGCCGTAGCTTTCTTAACATTAATTGAACGAAAAGTTTTAGGTTACATGCAACTACGAAAGGGTCCCAACATCGTAGGACCTTATGGACTCCTACAGCCCATCGCCGATGGCATTAAACTCTTCATCAAAGAGCCTGTCCGACCCTCTACCTCCGCTCCCATCCTATTCATTATTGCCCCTACACTAGCCCTTACTCTCGCCATAATAATATGAACGCCAATACCCCTCCCCTACCCCATCCTTGACTTAAATCTGGCCATTCTATTTGTCCTAGCTATCTCTAGTTTGGCAGTTTACTCTATCTTAGGCTCCGGATGAGCCTCCAACTCAAAATATGCCCTTATAGGTTCCCTACGAGCAGTTGCACAAATAATCTCATACGAAGTAAGTCTGGGGTTAATCCTTTTATCTTTAATTATTTTTACAGGCAACTTTACCCTACAAACATTTAACGTCACCCAGGAAAGCATTTGACTAATTATCCCAACATGACCCCTCGCAGCAATATGATACATCTCCACGCTAGCTGAAACAAACCGAGCCCCCTTTGATCTAACAGAGGGGGAGTCCGAACTAGTATCTGGGTTCAATGTTGAATATGCAGGAGGCCCCTTTGCCCTATTTTTTCTGGCAGAGTATGCCAACATCCTTTTAATAAACACGCTCTCCACAATCCTATTCCTAGGAGCCTTACATATACCCGCTTTTCCAGAACTGACCTCTATCAATTTAATATCAAAAACAGCCATTTTATCCCTCATCTTCCTATGAGCCCGAGCCTCCTACCCACGATTCCGATATGACCAGCTGATACACCTCACATGAAAAAACTTCCTACCACTTACATTAGCATTCATTATCTGACATCTTGCACTCCCAACTACAATAGCAGGCCTTCCCCCTCAAATATAAAAGGAACTGTGCCTGAAACAAAGGACCACTTTGATAGAGTGAATCATGAGGGTTAAATTCCCTCCAGCTCCTTAGAAAGAAGGGACTTGAACCCAACCCGGAGAGATCAAAACTCTCAGTGCTTCCACTACACCACTTTCTAGTAAAGTCAGCTAAACAAGCTTTTAGGCCCATACCCTAAAAATGGAGGTTAAAATCCCCCCTTTACAAATGAACCCTTATATTACCGCCTCCCTTTTATTTGGTCTACTGTTAGGTACAACTATTACAACTACCAGCACACACTGACTAATTGCATGAATGGGCCTAGAAATTAACACCCTAGCTATTATTCCCCTAATAGCCCAACAACACCACCCACGAGCAATTGAAGCCACTACAAAATACTTCTTAACCCAAGCTGCCGCAGCAGCAACCCTCCTCCTCGCAGCCACAACCAACGCCTGAATAACAGGCCAATGAGAACTACAGCAAGCTACCCACCCAGTCCCAACAACCATAATTACCATTGCATTAGCCTTAAAAATTGGACTAGCCCCACTCCACACCTGACTCCCAGAAGTAATACAAGGGCTAGACCTTACAACTGGGCTTATCCTGGCCACATGACAAAAAATCGCACCATTCTCCCTTCTACTTCAAATTCAACCCAATAACCAAACACTCTTAATCCTCCTCGCCCTCCTCTCCATACTTGTCGGCGGATGAGGCGGCCTAAATCAAACCCAAGTACGTAAAATTCTAGCCTACTCCTCCATCGCCCACCTAGGCTGAATAGTCATTATTCTTCAATTCTCACCAGTCCTAGCTGTAATAACCCTAGCACTTTATATCATCATAACATCCTCCACCTTCCTTGCTTTCATAATAAACAAAACCACAACAATTGGGACCTTAACAATCTCATGGGCCAAAACCCCAATCATTTCATCCCTAATACCCCTAATCCTTCTGTCATTAGGAGGTTTACCCCCACTAACTGGTTTCATACCTAAATGACTTATCCTTCAAGAACTTACAAAACAAGACCTAGGCACAACAGCCACACTAGCAGCCCTTAGCGCCCTACTAAGTCTTTATTTCTATCTACGCCTATCCTACGCTATAACCCTAACCATCTCCCCAAATAACCTTACAGGGACACTACCCTGACGAACCCAGACAAACAAAAAAACACTACCAACCGCTATCTTGTTATCCTCTTCCATTCTCCTCCTCCCCTTAACCCCCGAAGTACTTACACTCTTTAACACATAAGAGACTTAGGTTAACACCAGACCAAGAGCCTTCAAAGCTCTCAGTGGAAGTGAAAATCTTTCAGTCCCTGATAAGACTTGCAAGCCATTATCTCACATCTTCTGCATGCAAAACAGACACTTTAATTAAGCTAAAGCCTTAACTAGATAGACAGGCCTCGATCCTGCAAACTCTTAGTTAACAGCTAAGCGCCCAAAACCAACGAGCTTCCATCTAACTTTCCCCGCCTAGCAAAAGCAAAAGGCGGGGAAAGCCCCGGCAGACGTCAATCTGCTTCTTTAGATTTGCAATCTAACATGTAACACCCCAGGGCTGATAGAAAGAGGACTTAAACCTCTGTATATGGGGCTACAAACCACCGCTTAACCCTCAGCCATTCTACCTGTGGCAATCACACGCTGATTTTTCTCAACCAATCACAAAGATATCGGCACCCTATACCTAGTTTTTGGTGCCTGAGCCGGAATAGTAGGCACAGCACTAAGTCTTCTTATTCGGGCCGAACTCAGTCAACCCGGCGCATTATTGGGCGATGACCAGATCTACAATGTAATCGTTACAGCCCATGCATTCGTAATAATTTTCTTTATAGTAATACCAATCATGATTGGAGGCTTTGGGAACTGACTAATTCCCCTTATAATCGGAGCCCCAGACATGGCCTTCCCCCGAATAAACAACATAAGCTTCTGACTACTTCCCCCATCCTTCCTCCTTCTACTCGCATCCTCTGGAGTAGAAGCCGGAGCGGGTACGGGCTGAACGGTTTACCCACCCTTAGCAGGAAATCTTGCCCACGCAGGAGCTTCTGTAGACCTCACCATCTTCTCTCTTCATCTTGCAGGGGTCTCCTCTATTCTAGGGGCAATCAACTTCATCACAACTATCATTAACATGAAGCCCCCAGCAATCTCACAATACCAAACACCTCTTTTCGTGTGAGCCGTTTTAATTACTGCTGTACTTCTCCTGCTCTCCCTTCCAGTCCTTGCAGCAGGGATTACAATACTTCTCACTGACCGAAACCTAAATACAACCTTCTTTGACCCAGCAGGAGGAGGAGACCCCATCCTGTACCAACACTTATTCTGATTCTTCGGGCACCCTGAAGTCTATATTCTGATTCTCCCTGGCTTCGGGATAATTTCACATATCGTAGCCTACTACTCGGGCAAAAAAGAACCATTCGGCTACATGGGTATGGTCTGAGCCATGATGGCCATCGGCCTTCTTGGCTTTATTGTATGAGCCCATCACATGTTTACAGTCGGCATGGACGTAGACACCCGAGCCTACTTTACCTCCGCCACAATAATTATTGCCATCCCAACAGGAGTCAAAGTATTTAGCTGACTTGCAACCTTGCATGGAGGATCAATTAAATGAGAAACCCCTATACTATGAGCCCTCGGCTTCATCTTCCTATTTACAGTGGGTGGCCTAACCGGAATTGTCCTGGCCAACTCATCCCTAGACATTGTGTTACACGACACCTACTACGTAGTTGCCCATTTCCACTATGTCCTTTCCATGGGTGCTGTGTTTGCAATTATGGGTGCATTCGTACACTGGTTCCCACTATTTTCAGGATACACACTCCACAGCACTTGAACTAAAATCCACTTCGTAGTAATGTTCATTGGTGTCAATCTAACCTTCTTCCCTCAACACTTCCTTGGTCTAGCTGGAATACCTCGACGATACTCCGACTACCCCGACGCCTACTCCCTATGAAACTCCGTCTCCTCAATTGGCTCAATAGTCTCTCTAGTGGCAGTAATCATGTTCCTCTTTATCCTCTGAGAAGCCTTCACCGCTAAACGAGAAGTTCAATCAGTTGAACTAACAATAACAAATGTAGAATGACTACACGGATGCCCTCCTCCTTACCACACATTCGAAGAGCCCGCCTTCGTCCAAACTCAAACCTCTATCCGAGAAAGGGAGGAATCGAACCCCCGTAAACTGGTTTCAAGCCAGCTACAAAACCACTCTGTCACTTTCTTCATAAGACTCTAGTAAAATGGCAATTACACTACTTTGTCAAGGTAGAATTGTGGGTTAGACCCCCACGTGTCTTATTATTAATGGCACATCCTTCACAACTAGGGTTTCAAGATGCAGCTTCACCAGTAATAGAAGAACTCCTTCACTTCCACGACCATGCTCTAATAATCGTATTCCTTATTAGCACATTAGTACTTTACATTATTGTTGCTATAGTCTCCACCAAACTAACTAACAAGTACATTCTAGACTCTCAAGAGATTGAAATTATCTGAACTATCCTACCAGCTATTATTCTTATCCTCATTGCCCTCCCTTCCCTCCGAATTCTTTACCTAATGGACGAGATCAACGACCCCCATCTAACAATTAAAGCCATAGGCCACCAATGATACTGAAGCTATGAATATACAGACTATAGCGACCTAGCCTTTGACTCATACATAATCCCCACACAAGACCTGGCCCCCGGCCAATTCCGCCTTTTAGAAACTGACCATCGAATGGTCGTCCCAGTGGACTCCCCCATTCGAATCCTAGTCTCAGCAGAAGATGTCCTCCACTCCTGAGCCGTCCCCTCTCTAGGCGTAAAAATGGATGCCGTACCCGGTCGTCTAAACCAAACAGCCTTTATCCTATCCCGACCTGGTGTTTTCTATGGCCAATGCTCTGAAATCTGCGGAGCTAACCACAGCTTCATACCAATCGTTGTTGAAGCCGTCCCCCTAGAACACTTTGAAAACTGATCCTCACTAATGCTCGAAGATGCCTCACTAAGAAGCTAAAACGGACACAGCGTTAGCCTTTTAAGCTAAAAATGGTGCCTACCAAACACCCTTAGTGAAATGCCTCAACTCAACCCCGCACCTTGGTTCCTCATTATGGTCTTCTCTTGATGTGTATTCCTAGTCTTCCTCCCTCCAAAAATCATAGCTCACTTATTCCCAAATGAGCCCTCCTCCCAAAACACTTGCCCCAAAGAAATCAAACCCTGACCCTGATCATGACACTAAGCTTCTTCGACCAGTTCCTAAGCCCCACCGCCTTTGGTATCCCCTTGATTGCCCTTGCCCTCCTATTACCTTGGACCCTCTTTCCCACACCAACCAACCGTTGAACCAACAATCGTCTTTTAACACTCCAAAGCCAATTTATTAATCGATTTACTCAACAACTGCTCCTCCCACTAAACATAGGAGGACATAAATGAGCCCTTATATTCGCCTCACTAATAGTATTCCTAATTACCATCAACATACTAGGACTCCTTCCATACACATTCACCCCTACTACACAGCTTTCCGTAAATATGGCCCTAGCTGTACCTCTATGACTCGCAACAGTAATTATCGGAATACGAAACAACCCAACAGCAGCCCTAGGCCACCTTCTTCCAGAGGGTACCCCCAACGCTCTAATCCCCGTCCTAATTATTATCGAAACTGTCAGCCTCTTCATTCGACCTCTAGCTCTAGGAGTTCGACTAACCGCTAATCTCACAGCAGGCCATCTGTTGATTCAACTAATCGCTACAGCAGCTTTCGTACTCCTCCCTCTTATACCAACTGTTGCCATTCTAACATCAGCCCTGTTATTCCTCCTAACACTTTTAGAAGTTGCCGTCGCAATAATCCAAGCCTATGTTTTCGTACTTCTTCTAAGCCTCTATCTACAAGAAAACGTCTAATGGCCCACCAAGCACACCCATACCACATAGTAGACCCAAGCCCATGACCTCTAACAGGAGCAATCGCTGCCCTTCTTCTTACATCCGGCCTAGCCATTTGATTCCACTTTAACTCAACTATTCTAATAACCCTAGGACTAGTCCTACTTTTACTCACAATACTTCAATGATGACGAGATATTGTACGAGAAGGCACATTCCAAGGCCACCATACCCCTCCTGTCCAAAAAGGCCTTCGATACGGAATAATTCTATTTATTACCTCCGAAGTGTTCTTCTTCCTTGGCTTCTTCTGAGCATTCTACCACTCAAGCCTAGCCCCCACCCCTGAACTGGGAGGCTGCTGACCCCCTACAGGCATTATCCCCTTAAATCCCTTCGAAGTTCCCCTCCTAAACACAGCAGTCCTACTGGCATCAGGGGTCACCGTAACCTGAGCTCATCACAGCATTATAGAAGGAGAACGAAAACAAGCAATCCAATCCCTCACCCTGACAATCCTTCTAGGCTTCTACTTTACATTCCTACAAGCATTAGAGTATTATGAAGCTCCCTTCACAATCGCAGATGGTGTTTACGGCTCAACCTTCTTCGTCGCTACCGGCTTCCACGGCCTTCACGTCATCATCGGGTCAACTTTCCTAGCCGTATGTCTACTACGACAAATCCGATTCCACTTCACCTCCGAACACCACTTTGGCTTCGAAGCAGCCGCCTGATACTGACACTTTGTAGATGTTGTCTGATTATTCTTATACATCTCAATCTACTGATGAGGCTCATAATCTTTCTAGTATAAAGTCAGTACCTGTGACTTCCAATCACCCAGTCTTGGTTAAACTCCAAGGAAAGATAATGAACTTACTAACAACAATATTAATTATCACCACAGCTTTATCCCTCATCTTAATGACCGTCTCATTCTGACTCCCCGCCCTTACACCAGACTACCAGAAATTATCACCATATGAATGTGGCTTCGACCCCCTAGGGTCGGCCCGACTCCCCTTCTCACTACGCTTCTTCTTAGTCGCAATTCTGTTCCTCCTTTTCGACTTAGAAATTGCCCTTCTCCTCCCCCTCCCCTGGGGAGATCAACTCCCATCCCCCACCCTAACACTTATATGAACCTCCGCCCTTCTAATTCTCCTCACAATTGGCCTAGCCTACGAATGACTCCAAGGAGGCCTTGAATGAGCCGAATAGGTAATTAGTTTAATTAAAACATTTGATTTCGGCTCAAAAAACTATGGTTAAAGTCCATAATTAACCTGATGACCCTCATCCAACTCTCATTCACCTCAGTCTTCTTCCTAGGACTATTCGGCCTTGCATTTTACCGAGTCCACCTTCTATCTGCACTCTTATGTCTTGAAAGCATAATATTAGCCCTATTCCTCGCACTTTCAACATGGAGCCTGCAAATATCCTCCACCAGTTTCTCAGCCGCACCATTACTCCTTCTAGCATTTTCAGCATGCGAAGCTGGTGTAGGACTAGCTTTAATAGTCGCCACAGCCCGTACCCACGGATCAGATCACCTACAAAACCTAAACCTACTACAATGCTAAAAATCCTAATCCCAACCACTATACTTATCCTAGCAACATGATTAACACCCCCTAAATGATTATGACCCTCTTCACTCCTCAACAGTCTCCTAATTGCTCTCACTAGCCTGCTATGATTAAAAAACGCCTCTGAAACAGGGTGAACTTTCCTCAACTCCTACTTAGCCACTGACCCACTATCAACCCCCCTTTTAATCCTCTCATGCTGACTCCTTCCTCTAATAATTCTAGCCAGCCAAAACCACACATCTCATGAGCCAATTAACCGTCAACGAATATATATTACACTTCTTGCCTCCCTGCAGTTCTTCCTGATCCTTGCCTTCTCCGCCACAGAAATAATCATGTTTTACGTAATATTTGAGGCCACTCTAATCCCCACCTTGATCCTCATTACTCGCTGAGGAAACCAAGCAGAACGTCTTAACGCAGGCACATACTTCCTTTTCTATACCCTAGCAGGCTCTCTACCCCTCCTTATCGCGCTACTACTTTTACAAAACTCTAATGGGTCCCTATCCCTCCTTATACTACCTCACTTAGGCCAACTTGAACTAACGTCATATGCAGATAAAATCTGATGAGCAGGATGTATCCTGGCATTCCTAGTTAAAATACCCCTTTACGGAGTTCACCTTTGACTACCCAAAGCTCACGTAGAAGCTCCCATTGCAGGATCTATAATTCTAGCCGCTGTACTACTAAAACTAGGAGGCTACGGCATAATACGAATTTTAGTCACCCTAGACCCCTTAACCAAAGAACTCAGCTACCCATTCATTGTCTTAGCCCTCTGAGGCGTGATTATAACTGGCTCCATCTGCATACGTCAAACAGACCTAAAATCATTAATTGCCTACTCATCAGTTAGCCACATAGGCCTGGTAGTTGGAGGTATTCTCATCCAAACCCCCTGAGGATTCACCGGCGCACTAATCCTCATAATTGCCCACGGATTAACATCATCCGCCTTATTCTGTCTAGCTAATACTAGCTACGAGCGCACACACAGCCGAACTATACTACTTGCTCGAGGTATGCAAATGATACTCCCTCTAATAGCAGCCTGATGATTCATCGCAAGCCTCGCCAATTTAGCGCTACCACCCCTTCCTAACTTAATAGGAGAACTAATAATTATTACCTCCCTATTCAATTGATCCCCCTGAACAATTGGCCTTACTGGACTAGGCACACTTATCACTGCCGGCTACTCGCTCTACATATTTCTCATAACCCAACGAGGGCCCGCCCCCAACCACCTCCTAGCCCTTGAACCCTCACACACCCGAGAGCACCTCCTTATTGCCCTCCACCTCCTCCCACTAATCCTAATTATTACAAAACCAGAACTAATCTGAGGGTGAACTGCCTGTAGACATAGTTTAACCAAAACATTAGATTGTGATTCTAAAAACAGAGGTTAAAACCCTCTTGTCCACCGAAAGAGGTTCGCAACAATGAAGACTGCTAATCTTCATCCCCCTCGGTTAAACTCCGGGGCTCATTCGACCCAGCTTTTAAAGGATAATAGCTAATCCGTTGGTCTTAGGAACCAAAAACTCTTGGTGCAACTCCAAGTAAAAGCTATGCACTCCACTCCTCTAATTATAACATCTACCCTAATTATTATTTTTGCACTACTCATTTACCCAGTTTTAACAACCTTTTCCCCAAAACCACAAAACCCAAACTGAGCACTCATCCAAGTGAAAACAGCAGTAAAATACGCCTTCCTCGTCAGCCTCCTGCCCCTATGCCTCCACCTTAACGAAGGAACTGAGTCTATCATCACCAACTTAAACTGGATAAACACCCTCACCTTTGATATTAACATCAGCCTTAAATTCGACTCCTACTCAATTATCTTTACCCCAGTAGCACTATACGTAACCTGATCCATTTTAGAATTTGCATCCTGATACATGCACTCAGACCCATTCATAAACCGATTCTTTAAGTACCTTCTGATCTTCCTAATCGCAATAATTATTCTTGTTACCGCCAATAATATATTTCAGCTCTTCATCGGCTGAGAAGGAGTTGGTATCATATCATTCCTTCTTATTGGCTGATGATACGCACGAGCAGACGCTAATACAGCCGCCCTACAAGCAGTCATCTATAACCGAGTCGGAGACATTGGATTAATTATTGCTATGGCCTGAATAGCCACCCACCTAAACTCCTGAGAACTACAACAAATCTTCTTTTCCACTAAAAACACAGACATAACCCTCCCATTAATTGCCCTGATCTTAGCCGCAACAGGCAAATCAGCCCAATTCGGCCTTCATCCGTGACTTCCTTCTGCAATAGAAGGTCCTACACCGGTCTCTGCCCTACTCCATTCTAGCACTATGGTCGTTGCAGGAATCTTCTTAATAATCCGCATCTCCCCCCTCTTAGAGACCAACCCAACAGCCCTTACACTCTGCCTATGCCTGGGAGCCCTAACTACCCTATTTACCGCCATCTGCGCCTTAACCCAAAACGATATCAAAAAAATTGTAGCTTTTTCAACTTCCAGTCAACTAGGCCTAATGATAGTCACCATCGGCCTAAATCAACCCCAACTTGCCTTCCTGCACATCTGCACCCACGCTTTTTTCAAAGCCATATTATTCTTATGCTCTGGATCTATTATTCACAGCTTAAATGATGAACAAGACATCCGAAAAATGGGAGGAATACACCACTTGGCCCCTGTTACCTCTTCCTGCCTAACAATTGGAAGCTTAGCCCTGACCGGAACCCCCTTCCTAGCTGGCTTCTTTTCCAAAGATGCCATCATCGAATCTTTAACCACCTCCCAATTAAACGCCTGAGCCCTATGCCTCACCCTCCTAGCAACTTCTTTCACAGCTATCTACAGCCTACGAGTCGTATTCTATGTGTCCATAGGCCACCCTCGCTTTAATCCCCTTTCACCAATCAATGAAAACAACCCATCTGTAATTAACCCCATCAAACGACTAGCATGAGGCAGCATTATTGCTGGCCTATTAATCACCACAAACCTTCTCCCAACAAAAACACCTGTAATATCAATACCTATGGTTGTTAAACTTGCTGCTCTTATCGTCACAATCTTGGGACTCCTAATTGCCCTAGAATTAGCCTCCTTAACCTCCAAACAACTCAAACCTACACCACACCTGTCCCCCCACCACTTCTCAAATATACTTGGCTTCTTCCCAACAATTGTACACCGTGCCTCTCCTAAAATTAATCTCATTTTAGGACAAACAATTGCTACCCAAATTATTGACCTAACCTGACTAGAAAAAGTTGGACCCAAAACAATTTCATCCATCAACACTCCCCTCATCTCTACCATTAGCAACATCCAACAAGGATCAATCAAGACATACCTTGTCCTCTTCCTCACTACCCTTGCTCTTTCAACCCTCGTTCTTCTCACCTAACTGCTCGAAGGGCCCCCCGACCTAACCCCCGCACCAACTCTAATACTACAAGCAACGTTAATAACAAGACCCAGGCCCCCAATAGTAGTACTCCCCCGCCGCTAGAATATATAAGTGAAACCCCGTCCATATCACCTCGAAAAACTGCATCCCAGTCTATTTCTCCAGAAACCCCTCATCAAACCTCTTCATCAAGGACCATATTTGTGTATAAGATACCAAAAACAAAAAAAAAATATCCAAAAAAGAATAAAACCACCTGTCAGCCTGTAGGCGCCTTAGGATCCTTATTTGCAGACAGCGCTGACGAATAAATAAACACAACCAGCATACCCCCCATATAAATCATTAGCAACACCAAAGGCAAGAAAGTTCCCCCGTGCAAAACTGAAGCCCCACAGCAAAGAAGTGCAACCAGCACCAAATTGAAAACTCCATAAAAAGGAGCAGGATTTGTAGACAACACAATTATCACAACCAACATCCCTAATAAAAGAAAGACAAGCGCATAAAACATAGTTTCTGCCAGGATTTTAACCAGGACCTATGGCGTGAAAAACCATCGTTGTTACTCAACTACAAAAACACTAATGGCCAGCCTACGCAAAACCCACCCCCTACTAAAAATCGTAAACGACATAGTAATTGACCTTCCTACCCCTTCAAACATTTCCGCCTGATGAAACTTTGGCTCCCTACTCGGATTATGCCTTATTACACAAATCATCACAGGGCTGTTCCTTGCAATACACTACACATCCGACATTTCCACCGCCTTTTCATCCGTAGCTCATATTTGCCGAGACGTAAACTACGGCTGACTAATTCGCAATCTACACGCAAACGGTGCCTCATTCTTCTTTATCTGCTTATACTCCCACATCGGCCGAGGTCTCTACTATGGCTCTTACCTAAGTAAAGAAACCTGAAACGTAGGGGTAGTCCTCTTACTTTTAGTAATGGCCACCGCTTTCGTAGGGTACGTCCTTCCATGAGGACAAATATCTTTCTGAGGCGCCACTGTAATTACAAACCTGCTCTCTGCCGTCCCCTACGTAGGAAACACACTCGTTCAATGAGTATGGGGAGGCTTTTCAGTAGACAGCGCCACTCTAACACGATTCTTTGCCTTCCACTTCCTCCTCCCATTTATCGTTGCAGCCGCTGCAGTCGTACATCTTATTTTTCTTCACGAAACAGGTTCCAACAACCCCCTAGGACTCAATTCAAACGCAGACAAAATCCCATTCCACCCATACTTCTCTTACAAAGACCTCCTGGGCTTCACAATTATGCTTTCAGCCCTCGCAATACTTGCCCTATTCTCTCCAAACTACCTCGGAGACCCTGACAACTTCACACCAGCCAATCCTCTCGTCACCCCCGCCCATATTAAACCGGAATGGTACTTCTTATTTGCATACGCAATCCTACGATCTATCCCCAATAAGCTAGGAGGTGTTCTAGCCCTTCTTGCCTCAATCTTAATTCTTATAGTAGTTCCTTTCTTGCACACCTCTAAACAACGAAGCCTAACATTCCGCCCACTATCACAGTTCCTATTCTGAACCCTAATTGCCGACGTAGTCATCCTAACCTGAATTGGAGGCATGCCCGTCGAACATCCTTACATTATTATCGGACAAATTGCCTCAGTACTTTATTTCTCTCTCTTCCTGATCTTGATGCCAATAGCCGGTTGACTAGAAAACAAAATACTAAACTAACAAGCATTAGTAGCTCAGTTTCAGAGCGTCGGTCTTGTAAACCGAATGTCGGGGGTTAAAATCCCCCCTTATGCTCAAAAAGAAGGGACTTCAACCCCCACCACTGGCTCCCAAAGCCAGCATTCTTAATTAAACTACTTTTTGATAATACATATATGTATTATCCCCATTCATATATATTAAACATTAATACAATGCATAACTAAGACATAGTATTATATATCCACTTAAAATATTTTTAACACATAAAGCAAGTACAGAAAACTAAAAAAATGTTAAAAGCATAATTAAAAAATCCCTAATAATTGTCAAGAAACTGAACGAAATTTAAGACCGAACAATAAACTCACCAGTCAAGATATACCAGGACTCAATATCCCGTAAAATACCAACAATTAATGTAGTAAGAACCGACCATCAGTTGATTTCTTAATGCATACTATTATTGAAGGTGAGGGACAATAACAGTGGGGGTTTCACTAAGTGAACTATTCCTGGCATTTGGTTCCTACTTCAGGGCCATTAATTGACTTATTCCTCACTCTTTCATCGACGCTGACATAAGTTGTTGGTGGAGTTCATAAGTGAGATAATCCCACATGCCGAGCGTTCTCTCCACGGGGGTCAGGTTATTTTTTCTCTCTTTCCTTTCAATTGACATTTCAGAGTGCAGCGCGTCAACGGTTAATCAAGGTTGAACATTTTTTCTTGGTTTATGGTAATGTTAGTTAATGAATTAAGACATCATATAAGAATTACATTACTGATATCAAGGACATAAGTAATAATACGATTAAACAATCATACAATTTCACCCCCTTCTTTCTTTTATAAAAATTAACGTATACCCCCCCTACCCCCCCAAAAAAATAGGAGAGACCTTTAAGTTTAAACCAAGCCCTTCACTTAATTAAATATTCATCATATTATTATCATATATTATAATATTATAATAATATAATTATAT